TAAAGTTCATATCCATATCGAAAGTATTTGAATAAAAACATAAGAATATGTATACTGTACACCTTATTTTATTATGTTATTTCCTTGGGATTGTAGTTCAATTGGTCAGAGCACCGCCCTGTCAAGGCGGAAGCTGCGGGTTCGAGCCCCGTCAGTCCCGATGGATCCAAATCCAATAAAAAAATACAGCAATTCATCTTCCATTTTTCTGTTCTGTGAAAGAAAGTACAAAGAGTAGAATTTCATTGCCAACAGGAATCCCTTTTCTTTTTATCTTTTTATTTTTTAAATTTCTATTGTTTGGCTTTGTTTCGAACCAAAGATAAGTGTAAAAGCGGTTAGATGATACTTCATCAAATGATTGTACAAGGAGGGCGCTAGTTTATAGGAAAGGGTGGAAAAGAATGAAAAATATAAATCAAAGTGGGGTTTTTGATTGTATCAAAATTGACTTTGGAATTCGATATGGATAAAAGATCTTCCTATGTTATATTATTCAATTCTTGACGATGAATCAATTTGTCAGATATTGTTATTCATGATATTGATCCGATTCGATTATATCTCGATGTAATTCATCTCATTGAATTTATAGACAAAAGATTTATTATCTCTATGGGATTAAATCCCGAGTTATTGCGAATTAAAGAAAAACGAAAGGATGAAATTATGGAAGTAAATATTCTCGCATTTATTGCTACTGCACTGTTCATTCTAATTCCTACTGCTTTTTTACTTATAATATACGTAAAAACAGTAAGTCAAAGTGATTAATTTAAATTAAACTTGTGACTTTTTAGTTTTTATCAATGATTGAAGAGAAGAAATAAAATAAAAAGGATTCAAATTTCACGTTTTAAATGAAATCATCGAACTAGAATCAGCAGTATTCTATGAGATACTAGATAGTATGGTAGAAAACGATTTTTCTACCATACTAGTATTATTATTGTACTGTACTGTATAAAGTTTGCTGTATGACGATACAGGTTAATTTAATATATATCAATTGACATTATATAGATATAAATTCCATATAGAATGTACATAGTGTCATGTCCCAATCCTATTTCTTTTCTATTTCTTTGCTTCATCTATTTCTATTTGATTTGTGTTGATTCCAATCAATTTGAAATAATCGAAAGACAGCTCTTACTCTTACGATTCTAATTCCTAGATTTCTTATCTTTTTTAATATGAATTCCGATATCCATTGAAAAAAAGAATCAAATCAATGAAAGAAAAAGAGGTATGGGTATAATAAAAGAAAATCAAGTCATCTTCTTGTTAGCATTCCAACAAAGAAGTAATTGATTAACCAGTTGACAGAGTATCCAGAGGTTCCATGGGAACTTCTTCGGATTTCGAAAAGGATTAATAAACCTCACCAATTTTAACCCTTCAACCATTATATGAAATGAAAAAAAGACCAGCATAAATAAAATTTTTAAAATAATAAAACAAATGGTAAATGCGCAATATGTGACTTGCCCAAGACAATATTTTCTTATGTGTAGTATCTCCTTGTACAACCACTATGTCTATGTTGTTTCCCGTAAAAAAGTGTATCCACGTAATGTAATAACAGAACTCTTTTCTCTTTGAAGAGGAAAGACGGAAAAAAATAACAAATAAAAAGTAAAAAAAAAAGTAAAGTATATAAAAGGCTTTCGTTCTTACTCTTACTCATTGTCGATATAGAAAATTTATGAAGAATTCGATTGGAAAAGATTTCATACCATTTGGAGTACTTTCGAAATACGAACATAGGAATAATTGAAATATTTGTTTGATTGAAAGAGTTCATATGTTATTTATAGAATACATTACTCCACTAGAATCCAATACATATAACTTCGAAATGAAAATTTTTTGAAATTCAATTTTTAAATTGAAATAGTGAATTAAAAAAAAAAGTCTTTGCAGAACGATCTATAAAAAAAATTGATACAGTTTGATTCCTAAACTCAATTAGTAGTACTTCTAGAGTCCACTTCTTCCCCATACTACGAGTGAAAGGGAAAATGTAAAGACTACCATTAAAGCAGCCCAAGCGAGACTTACTATATCCATGTGAATTATGTCCTCGATCTCTATGAAGGAATTATTCAATTATTGTTTACTAATAATAGTAGAATTACCAGCGCAGAGTCAAAAGGGGGTTCTGATCCAACACCATTGATGAAAAAATCCAATAAATCCAATTAGACCAAGTTCTAATGATTATACTAAAAGATCTCTAGTATAATCGGAAAACATTAAGTACAAGCAAAATAGGCAGAGACAGCCCTTGAAGTCTCAAAAGTATCAAAGGAATGTTAATAATATGTCAGAATAATAAGACCTATTCTTTCTTTTGTCGCCCTTCATTTCATTAATTCAAAAGTATAAAAATATAGAATCAAGCTAGATCATTATCTATCGCATACTCCTATTTTATTTCTTTTCGATTTTTCCCTTTTATTTGATCTCAATCTTACCATCTTCGATTGTCGCTATG